TTTCGGTATATAAAAAACGATAGATTTGAAAATGCTGTAAAAAATGAAATGTCACAATATTTTTTTCATACATGTCAAAGTGATGGAAAAGAAAGAATATCTTTTACGTACCCACCCAGTTTGTCAACTTTTTTCGAAATGATACAAAGAAAGATATCTCTATTGATAAAAGAGAAACCCTCCTCCGATGAATTGTATAATCGTTGGTTTGATACTAATGAAGAAAAAAGAAAAAACCTAAATAACAAATTTATAAATAGAATCAAAACTCTAGACAAAACTTTAAATAGTAAATTACCTATTCTGGATGTACTTGAAAAAAGAACTAGATTTTATAATAACAATACCAAAAAAAAATGCTTATACTTACCTAAAATATATGATCCTTTCTTGAATGGAGCCTATCGTGAACGAATTATTTCAATCAAAACTGATATTTCCATACAAAATTACATAGAAAAAGATAGGATAAATAAGATTCATGGCCTCTTTCTTATTATTAATTATTTAGAATTTGAAGAGAAAAAAAATCGATTTGATAAAGTTGATAGAAATTCATTAATAAAAGAAATGAGTTTTTTCTTTAATTTAATCAATGAATTTACTGTAAAATCAGTATCAAGTTTCCATTTTAAAAAAAATTATTTTCTTTCTGAACATAAACAAGTGAAAATGAATTCAGAAGGACAAAAAAAAAAAATAAAATTTCTATTTGATAGAGTTCTAACTGATCCTAAGAATAAATCAATTAGAAAACAATCTATTGGACTAAAAGAAATCAGAAAAAAAGTTCCGCGCTGGTCATACAAATTAATGGACGATTTGGAACACGAGGAGGGAGAAATCGACGAAATGTTAGGAAAGAATCCTGCGATTCGTTCAAGAAAATACAAACGTGTAGTAATTTTTAATGATGACCTAGCAAATACCAACGTTTCTAGTAATCCACAAAATACTAATGATAATGATGAAACAAACGACATTACTTTGATACGTTATTCACAACAATCAGATTTCCGTCGAGACATAATCACAGGCTCGATGCGCGCCCAAAGGCGTAAAACAATTATTTTGAAAACCTTTCAAGCAAACGTACACTCCCCCCTTTTTTTGGATAGAATAGACAAAGACGTTTTTTTTTCTTTTGATATCTACGAACTGGTGAAAAAAAAAATCCAAAATTGGCTTTGGAAAAACACAGAATTTAAGATTTCAAATTGTACAGAGAAAAAAGAAAAAGAAAGTACTAAAAGAAAAGAGTCGAAAAAAAGAGAAGAAGCATGTCTAGAAATAGCAGAAGCCTGGGATAGCATTGTAGTTGCTCAAGTAATAAGAGGTCTTCTGTTAGTAACTCAATCTTTTCTCAGAAAATATATTATATTACCGTCATTGATAATAGTTAAAAATATTGGTCGTATACTATTGTTTCAATTTCCCGAATGGTCCGAGGATTTAAAAGATTGGAAGCGAGAAATGCATGTCAAATGCACTTATAATGGTATTCAATTATCAGAAAAAGAATTTCCAAAAAACTGGTTACTAGATGGTATTCAGATAAAAATCCTATTTCCTTTTCGTCTGAAACCTTGGCACAAAGCTAAGCCTAAGTTACAAGAGACTTATAATGAACCAATGAAAAAAAAAGAAGAAAAAAATGATTCTTGTTTTTTAACAGTTTTGGGAATGGAAACTGAACTTCCTTTCGGTTCTCCCCGAAAACAACTTTCATTTTTTGAACCTATTTTTAAAAAACTCAAAAAAAAACTTATCAAATTTAAAAAGAAATGTTTTAGAGTTTTAATAATTTTAAAAGAAGGAATAAAATTATTTTTAACTGTCTCAAAAGAAACAAAAAAATTCGTTATTAAAAAAATTCTATTTCTAAAAAAAATAATAAAAGAACTCTCAAAAATGAGACCAAGTTTATTATTTGGATTGAGAGAAATTGAAATATATGAATTGAGTGAAAACAAAAAAGAAAAAGATTTGATAATCAATAATGAGATAATTGATGAATCATCCATTAACATTCAATCTACGAATTGGACAACTTTTTCATTGACAACAAAAAAAATACAAGATCTAACTGATAGAACAAACACAATCATAAATCAAATACAAACAATTCCAAAAGAAAACAAAAAAGTATTTCTAAGCCCACATATAAATAGTAGTTCGAACAAAATGAGTCGTGATGATAAAAGATTGGAATTGCCAAAAAATATTTGGCAGATATTAAAAAGAAGAAATGCTCGACTAATCCGTAAATCCCATTTTTTTTTAAAATTTTTCATTGAAAGGATATCCATAAATATCTTTTTATTTATCAGTAATATTCCTAGAATAAATACACAAGTTTTTTTTTATTTTTTTGAATCAACAAAAAAAATTCTTAATAAATACAATTCCTATAATAAGTATATTTACACTAATGAAATAAATCAAAATAGAACTCAATTTATTTCTACTATAAAAAAGTCAATTTCGAATATTAATAATAATAAGTCACAGACTTTTTATGACTTATCCTATTTGTCACAAGCATATGTCTTTTACAAATTATCACAAACTCCAGTCTTTAACTTTTTTAATTTAAATAAGTTAAAATTAAGATCTGTCTTTCAATATCAATATAAAAGACGATCTCTTTTTCCTAAGAATGAAATAAAAGATTATTTTGTTGGAAGCCAGAAACTATTTCATTCTGAATTAAGACATAAGAACCCCCACGATTCTGGAATAAATCAATGGAAAAATTGGTTAAAGGGTTATTCTCAGTCTAGATTAGTACCACAAAAAATGCGAAATATAGTCAATCAAGACTACATAATTCAAAAAAAACATTTAAAGAAATGCGCTTCAGATGAAAAAAACCGATTAATTAACTCCAAAAAAAAAAAAAAATTTGAAACAGATTTCTTGCTGAATCAAAAAAAAAATGTTAAAAAACAATATAGATATGATCTTTTATCATATAATTTTCTTAATTATGAAGATAAGAAGAACTCATCTATTTATAGATTACCATTACAAGTAAATCATAAACAAGAGATCTTTTATAATTACAAGAAAGATAAACGAAAATTAGTTAATATGCTGATAGATATCCCTATCAATAATTATCTAGTAGAAGATAATATTATAGATATAAATAAAAATCCCGATAGAAAAAATTTTGATTGGATAATTCTCAATTTTTGTCTTAGAAAGACAATTGATATTGGAGCCTGGATCAATATAAATACGGATACGAACAGTAATAATAATAAATATACAAAAACTCGGTTTAATAATTATCAATTAATTGATAAAATGTACAAGAAAAGTCTTTTTTATACCACGATTCATCAAAATCATGAAATCAACCCATCCAATAAAAAAAAACTTTTTGATTGGATGAGAATAAATGAAGAAATAATAAGTTGTCCTATATCAAATTTCGAACTTTGGTTTTTCCCAGAATTTGTGATACTTTATAATTCGTATAAGATTAAACCATGCGCAATACCAATTAAATTGCTCCTTTTAAATCTTAATGTAAATGGAAATGAAAAAACTAGTGAAAATAAAAGCACCAATGGAAAGAAAAAAAGAGATATTTTTATATCAATATTTTCAAATGAAAAAAAATCCGAAAACCAAAATCAAAGAGAAAAAGAATTCGCAGTCCAAAAAAAATTTGAATCACCTCTGTCAAACCAAGCAAAAGATATTGAAGAAAATTATGCGGTATCAAAAATGAAAAAAGATAAAAATAAAAAACAATACAGGAACAACATGGAAGCGGGGTTTGATTTCGTACTAAAAAAATATTTGCTTTTTCAATTGAGATGGGATGATTCTTTAAATACAAAAATGATGAATAACATCAAAATATATTGTCTACTACTTAGGTTGATAAACCCAAGAGAAATTACTATAGCCTCTATTCAAAGGGGAGAAATAAGTCTGGATATTCTAATGATTCAGAAAAATTTAAACCTTACAGAATTGATCAAAGGGGGAATATTACTTATCGAACCAGTTCGTCTGTTTATAACAAATGAAGGACAGTTTATTGTGCATCAAACCATAGGTATTTCATTGCTTCATAAGAGTTCATACACAATTAATCAAAGGCACCGAGAAAAAAGCCATATTGATAAGAATAATTTTGATGAATTCATTCCAAAACATCAAAAAATGACTGAAAATAAATACAAAAATCATTATGATTTGTTTATTCCTGAAACTATTTTAGCCCCTAGACGTCGTATAGAGTTTAGAATTCTAATTTGTTTCAATTCTAGAAATAGTATGCCTAGAAATACAGCATTTTACAATGAAAATAAGATGAAGAATCAAGTTTTGAATACAAGCAAAAGAGATAAAAATACACTAATTAAATTAAAGTTCTTTCTTTGGCCTAATTATCGATTAGAAGATTTCGCTTGTATGAATCGGTATTGGTTTGATACCAATAATGGCAGTCGTTTCAGTATGATAAAGATACATATGTATCCGCAATTTAAAAATTAACGAAACCGTGTACTAAAAAATAAATAAAATGAAATAAGGATTGACTTTATTTCCCGTGCTATAGTGCATATATGAAGACAAATAGATGCACCCATACATTGTTTTAGATTCCATTCTGCTCCATGATATGAAGTTAATGACATATCAATATTTATTTTATAAATGATCAAAAAATGTTATTAGGCTAATTTGCAATTTTAGGTATAATTTTTTATCTTTTGTGAGTGTGGAAAACCATCTTTTTGTATACTTATTCGAATTCAATTTTAAAATTGATAATTTTTATTAAAATTACGATTTTTGTATTGTCTATGACAAATAAAAAAAAAAGAGTAGTAGTATTATTATTATTGATCAATAAAAATATCTAGCAATAAAAAAGGGGCCGGTGGGGAGAGAAGAGGGGAAGATTTCATTTTATGGTAAAAAAGTCATTCATCTCGATTATTTCGCACGAAGAAAAAGAAGAAAACAGGGGGTCTGTTGCATTTCAAATACTAAGCCTTACGAATAGGATACGAAAACTTTCTTCACATTTGGAATTACACAGAAAAGACTATTTATCTCAGAGAGGTCTCCGTAAAATTTTGGGAAAACGCCAAAGGATGCTGTCTTATTTGTCAAAGAAAAATCGAATACGTTATAAAGAATTAATTAATAAGTTAGATATTCGAGAATCAAAAACGCGTTAATTTGAATTTGAAGAGTTGAATTATTTGATTTATTAAATCTTGAATTTGAATGAACTTATTTTCGCTTTCAGTAATTCATGAAAGAATGATTCGAGGAAAAACTTATGAATATACCAGCTACAAGAAAAGACAAGATGATAGTAAATATGGGCCCCCACCACCCATCAATGCATGGCGTTCTTCGACTCATCGTTACTCTCGACGGTGAAGATGTTATTGACTGTGAACCAATATTAGGCTATTTACACCGAGGAATGGAAAAAATTGCGGAAAACAGAACAATTATACAATATTTGCCTTATGTGACACGTTGGGATTATTTAGCTACTATGTTCACCGAAGCAATAACCGTAAATGGACCAGAGTTGTTGGGAAATATCCAAGTACCTAAAAGAGCCAGCTATATTAGAGCAATTATGTTGGAGTTGAGTCGTATAGCTTCTCATCTGTTATGGCTCGGTCCTTTTATGGCAGATATTGGGGCGCAGACTCCTTTTTTCTATATTTTCAGAGAAAGAGAATTAGTATATGATCTATTTGAAGCTGCCACTGGTATGAGAATGATGCATAATTTTTTTCGTATCGGAGGAGTAGCCGCTGATTTACCTCATGGCTGGATAGATAAATGTTTAGATTTTTGCGATTATTTTTTAACAGGAGTTACTGAATATCAAAAACTTATTACACGAAATCCTATTTTTTTAGAACGAGTTGAGGGAGTAGGCATTCTTGGGAGAGGGGAAGTAATAAATTGGGGTTTATCAGGACCAATGATGCGAGCTTCTGGAATACAATGGGATCTTCGTAAAGTTGATCATTATGAGTGTTACGACGAATTTGATTGGGAAGTGCAGTGGCAAAAAGAAGGAGATTCATTAGCTCGTTATCTAGTCCGAATTGGTGAAATGAAAGAATCCATAAAAATTATTCAACAGGCTCTAGAAGGAATTCCGGGGGGACCATATGAGAATTTAGAAATCCGATACTTTGATAGAGAAAGGAATCCAGAATGGAATGATTTTGACTATCGATTTATTAGTAAAAAAGCTTCTCCTACATTTGAATTGCCGAAACAAGAACTCTATGTGAGAGTCGAAGCCCCAAAGGGAGAATTGGGAATTTTTCTGATAGGGGATCAGAACGGGTTTCCTTGGAGATGGAAAATCCGCCCACCGGGTTTTATAAATTTGCAAATTCTTCCTCAGTTAGTTAAAAGAATGAAATTGGCTGATATTATGACAATACTAGGTAGCATAGATATCATTATGGGAGAAGTTGATCGTTGAAATGATAATTGATACAACAGAAGTACAAGATATCAATTCTTTTTCTAGATTGGAATTTTTTAAAGAGGCCTCTGGAATTATATGGATCCTTATTCCTATTTTTACTCCTGTATTGGGAATCACAATAGGTGTACTAGTAATTGTATGGTTAGAAAGAGAAATATCGGCAGGGATACAACAACGTATTGGACCTGAATACGCCGGAGCTTGGGGGGTTCTTCAAGCTTTAGCAGATGGGGCAAAATTGCTTTTCAAAGAAAATCTCTTTCCATCTAGAGGAGATACTCGTTTATTCAGTATCGGACCATCCATAGCAGTTATATCCATTTTATTAAGCTATTCAGTAGTTCCTTTTGGCTCTCACCTTGTTTTAGCGGATCTCAATATCGGTGTTTTTTTATGGATTGCCATTTCAAGTATTGCTCCAATTGGACTTCTTATGTCAGGATACGGATCAAATAATAAATATTCTTTTTTAGGTGGTCTCCGAGCTGCTGCTCAATCGATTAGTTATGAAATACCATTAACTTTATGTGTGTTATCAATATCTCTACGTGCGATTCGTTAAGACATAAATTGTTCTCTATTTCTTCCTTTCTAGCAAAAGAGTGGACTGAATGGAGTAAATATCTTCATTTTTTTATTCATTATTCAGATGGATGAATTAAATTAGATAGTTATATGAGTGAAAGAAAACAGCTTATATATAAATTCGTAGTAAAAAAATTGATTCTCATTTTCTATGTATAAGAGTTAGAGAGTTCAGCGGAAATAAAGAGAAGCAGAAGAAAGCATGTACCCCAAGATTAGGTGATTAGTTATCCTAACTTGAAGCGGGTTCAAAAGATCAACTCTATTGCGTTTTCACTATCGTTTGTATGTATTATCGTACATGTATTACTTCAATGGATGATTGAACAAAAACGATTGGATGATTAGAAACACCAAGATACACAAAGGATTAGTAATGGAGATTATGTAAAAGAATGTTTCTGCATAATATACAAAGAATATTAATTGGGGCTTTAAGTTGGTAGAAATGATCAGGCAGTACTCCCCACAATTCCGATCCAGAGTATACTCCCATCCATCGATTAAATAGATAACTGTTGGAAACGAAATAATCCTTTATTTTTATTTTGTAAGTCCCCTTTTTCTTTTCTCAGAAAAATAATGAAAAGAAGAATAGAAACGAAAAAAAAAAAAGAGAAAGGAATACAATTACAGTAGAAAAAAGATCTTTTTTATTCTTCCTTTATATTATACTTTTCTTCTTTTTTTTCTATACTTTCTATATCCATATTCATATAGATAGAATTTGTATCATAATTTATGAATTAGTGTAGAATTCTTTTTCGTAAGTGACGTAAGTGAAAAGGATGGGTTATTGATATTGTTACAATGAGTATTTTATTGAAGAATTAAGTTATTGCTCAGACAAATTTAAATGATTGTCGAAATTATTAAAGAAAGGATGAGATCAATTCAGAAATACTTTAACTTTTATTAATTTTTTAATAATTATTTATTTATTTTAATAAATAAATAATTATTAAATATTAAAACAAAACAGACAGAATTAAATTGGTCTAATTTGGGATCATACGATACTTATCCATCTTATAAACATATCAAGATAAAATAATACTATAAAATAATACGAATTCGGTCCTTAGATTTATTTATGGTCCTCAAGGAGCCGTATGAGATGAAAATCTCATGTACGGTTCTGGAATAGCGATGGGAACAGTGATGGTATCACCGACTATGATTATCTAATAGTTCAAGTACAGTTGATATAGTTGAGGCCCAATCAAAATATGGTTTTTGGGGATGGAATTTGTGGCGTCAACCTATAGGGTTTATCATTTTTCTAATTTCTTCCCTAGCAGAATGTGAAAGATTACCTTTTGATTTACCAGAAGCAGAAGAAGAATTAGTAGCAGGTTATCAAACCGAATACTCGGGGATCAAATTTGGTTTATTTTACGTTGCTTCTTATCTAAACTTATTAATTTCTTCATTATTTGTAACAGTTCTTTACTTGGGCGGTTGGAATATCTCTATTCCATACATATTTGTTTCTGATTTTTTTGAAATAAATAAAACAGATGGTGTCTTTGAACCGACAATTGGTATCTTTATTACATTAGCTAAAACTTATTTGTTCTTGTTCATTCCTATCACAACAAGATGGACTTTACCTAGGCTAAGAATGGACCAACTATTGAATCTTGGATGGAAATTTCTTTTACCTATTTCTCTCGGGAATCTATTATTAACAACTTCGTCCCAACTCTTTTCACTCTAAAAGAATAGGATATCCTATATTTCTAACTTGGATCAAACAAGAGAAATAAACAAACATAAAATTATTTATATATATTTACGATATGTTCCCTATGGTAACTGGGTTCATGAATTATGGTCAACAAACAGTACGAGCTTCAAGGTACATTGGTCAAAGTTTCATGATTACCTTATCCCACATAAATCGTTTACCTATAACTATTCAATATCCTTATGAAAAGGCGATCGCCGCGGAACGTTTCCGCGGTCGAATCCATTTTGAATTTGATAAATGTATTGCTTGTGAAGTCTGTGTTCGTGTATGTCCTATAGATCTACCCGTCGTTGATTGGAAATTTGAAACTGATATTCGTAAGAAACGATTACTTAATTACAGTATTGATTTCGGAATCTGTATATTTTGTGGTAACTGTGTTGAGTATTGTCCAACAAATTGTTTATCAATGACTGAAGAATATGAACTTTCTACTTATGATCGTCACGACTTGAATTATAATCAAATTGCCCTGGGTCGTTTACCCATATCAGTACTTGACGATTATACAATTCGAACAATTTTGAATTCGCCTCAAATCAAAAATAAGTAAATCCCCCGATTAAAGAAAAATTTTGAATTCCTAAGGTTCAATTTTGATTTAAAGAAATGAGTTTTTTTCGTTTTGTTTGGTCTCAATAACTACAAATCTCAACTAGTACTTGGTTGGGAAGAATTACGAATTAATTTGGATTGAAAATGGATTAATTAATATATCGGACATTTGTATAGTTTCATATCCGAACTACTCTCTTCTCTTCAGCTAAAACATGAAAGTAGTCCAATAACTGTACCCGCATTAATTCACACCCTTTAGGATTTAAAGGATTAAATCCAATTAGAAATTTTTTATGAATCATCAATAATTTTTTCTGGTCTGGTCTCAATAAAGTCATGAAAAACATTTTGATTTATTTATCTCTTATTTTACATAAAATGGATTTGCCTGGACCAATACATGATTTTCTTTTAGTCTTTCTGGGCTTAGGTCTTATTTTAGGAGGTATAGGAGTAGTATTACTTACCAACCCAATTTATTCTGCCTTTTCCTTGGGATTAGTTCTTGTTTGTATATCATTATTCTATATCCTATTAAATTCGTATTTTGTAGCTGCTGCACAACTCCTTATTTACGTGGGAGCTATAAATGTTTTAATCATATTTGCTGTGATGTTCATGAACGGTTCAGAATATTACAAAGATTTTAATCTTTGGACCCTTGGGGATGGGGTTACTTTGCTGGTTTGTACAAGTATTTTTGGTTTACTAATGATTACTATTACAGATACGTCATGGTACGGGATTATTTGGACTACAAGATCAAACCAAATTATAGAGCACGATTTGATAAGTAATAGTCAACAAATTGGAATTCATTTATCAACAGATTTTTTTCTTCCATTTGAATTCATTTCGATAATTCTTTTAGCTGCTTTAATAGGTGCAATTGCCGTGGCGCGCCAGTAATAAATCTATAAAATTAGCAAGAGCAATCAAAACAAAACTTCATTCTGTGTTATCACATTTATTTCCCTTCAATTCGAATTTTAAATTGTTTATGTCTAAAATAGCAATTCTTTTATTCGATTTATTACCAATATATTTCTTTATTCCATACTTTTTCTTTTTATATTATTCTAGTCAATTGAATCCCTTGCATTCTTGTTCATATTATATTGAAATGAATCGAAATTAATAAGGAGTTGGTTTAATGATGCTCGAACATGGACTTGTTTTGAGTGCCTACTTATTTTCTATCGGTATCTATGGATTGATCACCAGCCGAAATATGGTTAGAGCTCTTATGTGTCTTGAACTTATACTGAATGCGGTTAATATGAATTTCGTAACATTTTCTGATTTTTTTGATAGTCGTCAATTAAAAGGAAATATTTTCTCCGTTTTTGTTATAGCCATTGCAGCCGCTGAAGCAGCTATTGGACCAGCTATTGTTTCGTCAATTTATCGTAACAGAAAATCAACTCGTATCAACCAATCGAATTTGTTGAATAAGTAGTATCAATGATAGGTAGTATTAACCAGAGAAAGTCGAATATTCATAAATTCGAATTAGCGTGTATTATACATAATGTATGATCATGTTTGCGAAAATATAAGAACTCAAATCAAAGTATCTTGGCTCTCTCACATGACTCGATCCGAAAGTAGATTGATTAGAACAATTCTGGTAAATCTAAATCATTGATTCATCTGGTATCTAAATATATGATTCATTTAAAAGTTTACTAGATCGACAATTTCTGATTAAAAAAAAATTATAGATGCAATGTCACATTCAGTAAAGATTTATGATACGTGTATAGGGTGTACTCAATGTGTCCGAGCCTGCCCCACAGATGTATTAGAAATGATACCTTGGGACGGGTGTAAAGCTAAGCAAATTGCTTCTGCTCCAAGAACAGAGGACTGTGTAGGTTGTAAGAGATGTGAATCCGCTTGTCCAACGGATTTCTTGAGTGTTCGAGTTTATTTGTGGCATGAAACAACTCGAAGTATGGGTCTAGCTTATTAATACGTTCCAAAAAACCTTACTTGAATACAATTACTTTTTTTTACTTTTATCGACAAAAACCCGCGCTCAAAATAATATATTTTTTTTGAGAACGGGTTTTTCTGGTCCAAGTGTATCTTGTTTTTACTATGAATTATTTTCCTTGGTTAACCATAGTTGTAGTTTTTCCAATATTTGCGGGTTCCCTAATTTTCTTTCTTCCGCATAAAGGAAATAAGGTAATTAGGTGGTATACTATATGTATATGTATAATAGAACTCCTTCTAATAACCTACACGTTCGGTTATCATTTCCAATTGGACGATCCATTAATCCAACTGACAGAGGAGTATAAATGGATCTATTTTTTTAATTTTTCCTGGAGATTGGGAATAGATGGAATTTCTATAGGACCCATTTTGCTGACGGGGTTTATCACGACTTTAGCTACTTTAGCGGCTCGGCCCGTTACTCGAGAGTGCCGATTATTCCATTTTCTGATGTTAGCAATGTATAGCGGTCAAATAGGACCATTTTCTTCTCAAGACCTTTTACTTTTTTTCATCATGTGGGAATTAGAATTAATTCCAGTTTATCTACTTCTAGCTATGTGGGGAGGAAAGAAACGCTTGTATTCAGCTACAAAATTTATTTTGTACACTGCAGGAAGTTCCGCCTTTTTATTAATGGGAATTCTAGGTGTTTGTTTATCTGGTTCTAACGAACCAACATTGAATTTTGAAACATCAGCTAATCAATCGTATCCTGTAGCACTCGAAATGTTATTCTATATTGGATTTTGTATTGCTTTTGCTGTTAAATCGCCGATTATACCCTTACATACATGGTTACCAGACACTCATGGAGAGGCGCATTACAGTACTTGTATGCTTCTAGCTGGAATATTATTAAAGATGGGGGCGTATGGATTGGTTCGAATCAATATGGAATTATTACCTCATGCCCATTCTATATTTTCTCCTTGGTTAATAATAGTAGGTACAATGCAAATAATCTATGCAGCTTCAACATCTCCCGGGCAACGTAATTTAAAAAAAAGAATAGCTTATTCCTCTGTATCTCATATGGGTTTCATAATTATAGGACTGGGTTCTATAAGCGATACAGGACTCAATGGAGCCGTTTTACAAATAATATCTCATGGATTTATTGGCGCCGCACTTTTTTTCTTGGCAGGAACAAGTTATGATAGAATACGTCTTGTTTATCTGGATGAAATGGGTGGAATGGCTATCCCAATTCCAAAAATATTTACGACTTTCAGTATCTTATCAATGGCTTCTCTTGCATTACCGGGCATGAGCGGTTTTGTTGCAGAATTGATAGTATTTTTTGGAATACTTACTAGCCAAAAATATCTTTTAATGACAAAAATATTAATTACTTTTGTAATGGCAATTGGAATCATATTAACTCCTATTTATTCATTATCTATGTTACGACAGATGTTCTATGGATACAGGCTTTTTAATGCTTCAAACTCTTATTTTGTTGATTCTGGGCCGCGAGAATTATTTGTTTCGATCTGTATTTTTGTACCCATAATAGCTATGGGTATTTATCCGGATTTCGTTTTCTCATTATCAGTTGATAAAGTCGAAGCTCTTTTATCTAATTATTTTTATCCATAGTTTTTGTAAGTAAACCAAAAAATCAAACGGAAATCCTATAATTTTAAAAATTGTTTATTGGTGTTGCACAATGAAAAATAAGTCCTTTTTTTCTTCTCTTAAGTTGGAGTAAAAGAAATTGGAATTATATTATAACCTGGTATGTAATCCATCGCGAAGCCATTACTTTGAATTAAGTAATGGCTTCGCGATGGATTACACGAAGTTTTCTTATATACACTTATGCCGTCCTATGTTTATTTTGTATTTGTCAAGTCCTTTCTTCAATTTAATTAGATGTTAATGGAAATGAACCATAACTATGCAACCCTATTCCTAATAAATTAACCCCAAAATAGCATACCCAAATTATAAGAAAGCCCATCGAGGCCACAATTGCGGAATTTACACTTTCAAAATTTTTATTTGTTCTAATATGTAAATAAATTGCAAATATGGTCCAAGTAATAAATGCCCAAGTCTCCTTTGGATCCCAATTCCAATATGATCCCCACGCTTCATTAGCCCATACTGCGCCTGAAAGTATACCTATGGTTAAAAAGATAAACCCTAGACTAATAATACGATAACTCCAAAGATCCAATTGTTGAATCAATTGAAACCTATAATAATTTCTAGAAGAAAGAAAAGAAGTCTTTAGTAAAAGATTATTTTTTTCTCTCACATATTGAATCCAAGAAAATGTCTCATTTATTAAATTATTTCTTTGCCTAAACATCTTTATGAATTTTCGAAATGTAATGACTAGAAGAGCTAGCGATAATAATGATCCGCATAAAAGAGCTGCATAACCTAATACCATCATACTTACGTGCATCATTAACCAATGGGATTGAAGAGCGGGTACTAATATTGCGGATTGATGCATTTCAGTTAAAAGACCTGAAGTAGCAAAGCCTTGAGTAAAAATAGCACTTGGCGCGGTTATTACGTTTAAATTGAAATGATTTTTATACTTTTTCAAATACGGAACCATATGAATAATGGAGAAACTCCATGAAAGAAAGATTAATGATTCATATAAATTACTTAATGGTAAATGTCCCCAATAAATCCAACGAGTAACTAATAATCCTGTTATACAAAAAAAAGTCGCTATCATCCCCTTTTCGGACGAATGATATAGTCCTACGATTTCATCGACTAACAAGGTTATCAAATGGATTGGAATTACAATTGAAACGACGGAAAAGGATATATGAATTAATATATGTTCTAAAGTTGAAAATATCATAAAAAATTTTAAATTTTAAAAAGGAAGTTCCTGAATTAATTAATTTAAATTATAGGATAGGAATTGAAATCGGGAATTGAATTTAGTATAGGACTTACTCTCTCTTTTAGCTCTTTTAGAAGATGCCATGCCGCCACTCGGACTCGAACCGAGATGCTCTAGCACTGCTTCCTAAGAGCAGCGTGTCTACCGATTTCACCATAGCGGCTTGTTCGAAATCATAATAACCTAATAACCTATTTTTATTCAATCGTCGCCAGTGAAGTAGTAAATTCAATAGTGAAGTAGTAAATTCAATGAAAGATGTATATCTTTACGAAAGATTCAAATGAAAATTGATGAATAAAAACTTGTTTAAAAATTAGGAATTTTAACGTAAGGCTTTCAATAATAATCCTTATTTTTGGTATATTTTTTTTTATTAGAGTGTCCGTTTTATTAACAATGGGGTTTTAAAAAATTTATTATTTTCTGCTCGAATAAAATCTAATTGTTGTAACTTGATAGTTCTGACTTCAATCCAGGGATAGAACCAAAAATGTTCTTTCTCATTTTTTCATTTTTTAATAATTGATTTCTTATTTATTTAGCTGATTTATTTTACGAATCTATAAAAAATGCATTTTTTATATTTTTAGATGACGACGACAAAAATACTCTTTTTATGTATCATCAAAAAATTGTGATACATAAAAAGAGATTTATGTAACTATTTGTATAGCTTTGTATTAAAAGTAAGTGTTTTAATTGTTTTTAACTGTGTAGAGAATTTTTGTTAAGATTTAGCAAACCAATTAAATATTGGTAGGTATTGGTCTGGGCTAGTTATATTATGTAATAAAATAATAAAAGATTTCACTTTTTATTATATTATTATAATTGTATTGTACTTCAAAAAAAAAATATATTCGTTTTTTTTTTTTTTTTTAAAATTTTTTTTTTATAAATTATAATGATTTTTTTTAGATTAAGAACAATAAAAATAATTAAAAAAGTTTATTATTTATTTGTCACATAAAAAAAACTTTTTGAACTCCTTGTAGAAAGAGATTTACCTAACGAAAAAGCTTTCAATGCTGTCCAATATCCTTTCTTTTTCCAAATATTTTTACGAATCCGTTTTTTTGATATAGAAGTACGTTTTTTTGGAACTGCCATTCAAAAATTCTAATAAGTTTTTAATTGCTATAGTTGGATGTCAAAGACATCTATTGTTCAAAACCAATTGTTCTTTCATATTAATTATCTAGCTACCTATTTATTTTTTAGATTTTTCTTCCTAAAAATATTACTATAGAAAAATCGACTAAACTAGAAAAAAAAAAAAAAAAAAAATAACATATTATTATAATATGTTATTTTAAATTAAATAAAAAAATGATTCTTTCTATTCCATACAATATCCAGACAATATTGAATAATTCATATTTATTTTATTGGTGTTCTTATTCGTTCAAATTCATATCTATAAAATCTGCTATGTCGTATAAATCTAATTCAGTAAAGTTGATATGATAAAATAAAAAAAAAAAAAAATACAAACAAAAAGACTCTATCTTTTTTATATCTCTGTCTAGTTTATTTTTGTCATCCTACATTGATTTATACAGTTAATCAAATAGCCTAAAAGAAAAAGGTTTACTTAATAACCTTATTAATTAATAAAAAAAATAGCCATATTTTTTTATAAATCCAACAGAGTCCATCGAATTTTAATTTTAGAATGTGGAAGAGACTAGTACTTAATTTGTTAAAAGCGCCAAGATAAATGATTTTTTAAAAGCCATTTTAGTAATTCCTCCTTTAAATTTTATGTAAATTTATGTAAAGTCAAGTCTTGGATGTCATGTCATACTTTGGAGATCATAGCGTTTCCTTAAATGTCTTTTATTACAATATAACGAGAGTTCAAAAATCCATTGTTTAATAATTCTGAATAACTCAACTAAAATAAATAACTTTTCTTTTATAAGTTTAAGTTGTGGTAGTTTTTTTATGATTTATATCAAATAATAGTTTTGGTGGAATTATTTGTCTTGATCTATATCTATAGATATATGGAAATTGTTGTAATATATAATTATAATGAAAATTTTCATTATTTGGATCTTCATCCAATTTTACTTAACTTAATAAAATTATTGAATTTTTATAAAAATAATACTTTATTTTTCAATAGGAATCATATCATTTCACCAATTTGAACCTCTTAGTTTTTCAATATTTCAAAGAGTTGAAAAAGATTCAGAATAATTAAGGATAGAAAATTCGATATTTTCTATATTTTCATTTTTTATTAACTGACCCCTTTCATTTCAAAAGAAATAAGAGCCGGTAACTCAGAAACAATTAATTAATAGAAAAATAAAAAGATTTTTATTTATTTATTTTTATGGAATATACATATCAATATTTATGGATTATACCCTTTATTCCACTTCCAGTTCCTATATTAATAGGAGTAGGACTTTTACTTTTTCCAACGGCAACAAAAAGTCTTCGCCGTATGTGGGTTTTTCCTAGTGTTTTATTGTTAAGTATAGTTACGATTTTTTCAAGCTATCTATCTATTCAACAAATAAATAACCCTTCTATTTATCTATCTATATGGTCTTGGACTATAAATAATGACTTTTCGTTAGAATTTGGATATTTGGTTGATCCACTTACTTCTATTATGTTAATATTAATCACTACTGTTGGAATTATGGTTCTTATTTATAGTGACAATTATATGTCTCATGATCAGGGATATTTGAGATTTTTTGCTTATATAAGTTTTTTCAATACTTCAATGGTAGGATTAGTTACTAGTTCTAATCTGATACAAATTTATTTTTTTTGGGAATTGGTTGGAATGTGTTCATATCTATTAATAGGTTTTTGGTTCACACGACCGACTGCAGCGAATGCTTGTCAAAAAGCATTTGTAACTAACCGCGTCGGGGATTTTGGTTTATTATTAGGAATTTTAGGTTTTTATTGGATAACAGGCAGTTTAGAATTTCGGGATTTGTTTGAAATATTCAATAACTTGGTTTATAATAATGAAGTTAATGTTTTATTTGTTACTTTGTGTTCCTTTCTTTTATTTTCGGGCGCAATTGCTAAATCTGCCCAATTTCCCCTTCATGTATGGTTACCCGATGCTATGGAAGGGCCTACCCCTATCTCAGCTCTTATACACGCTGCTACTATGGTCGCGGCCGGAATTTTTCTTGTAGCTAGGCTACTTCCCCTTTTCATAGTTATACCTTACATAATGAATCTAATAGCTTTGATAGGTATAATAACATTACTTTTAGGAGCTACTTTAGCTCTTGCTCAAAAGGATATTAAGAGGGGTTTAGCTTATTCTACAATGTCTCAATTGGGTTATATAATGTTGGCTATAGGTATGGGGTCTTATCGAACTGCTTTGTTTCATTTGATTACTCATGCTTATTCCAAAGCATTATTGTTTTTAGGATCTGGATCCATTATTCATTCAATGGAAAGTATTCTCGGATATTCTCCAGATAAAAGCCAGAATTTGGTTCTTATGGGAGGTTTAAAAAAACATGTACCAATTACAAAAACATCTTTTTTATTAGGTACACTTTCTCTTTGTGGTATCCCCCCCCTTGGCTGTTTTTGGTCAAAAGATGAAATTCTTAATGATAGTTGGTTGTATTCACCGATTTTTGCAATAATAGCTTTTTCCACAGCGGGATTAACTGCATTTTATATGTTTCGGATTTATTTACTTACTTTTGAGGGACATTTAAATGTTCATTTTCAAACTTACAGTAGCAAAAAAAATAGCTCGGTCTATTCAATATCTTTATGGGGTAGAGAAGGGCCAAAGAGAATTAAAACAAATTTTCGCTTAGTTCCTTTATTAACAATGAATAATAATGAAAGGACTTCTTTTTTTTGTAAAAAGAAATATCGCATGAATAGGAATGAAAGAAATATGATGGAGCCTTTTATTACTATTCAAAATTTTGGTACTAAGAACCCTTTTGTCTATCCTCATGAGTCGGACAATACTATGTTATTTCCTATGCTTTTATTAGGTATATTTACTTTGTTCATTGGATTCATAGGAATTCCTTTCTTCACTCAATTTAATCAAGAAGGAATGCGGTTGGATATATTATCCAAATTGTTAACTCCGTCTGTAAACCTTTTACATCAAAATAAAAAAAATTTGATGGATTGGGATTGGTATGAATTTATAACAAAAGCAACTTTGTCGGTCAGTATAGCTTCTTTTGGAATCCTTATAGCATCCTTTTTATATAAGCCTGTTTATTCATCTTTACAAGATTTGAATTTTTTTAATTCATTTGGTAAAAGTATTCCTAATAAACTGCAAATTTTTGGAGATAAAATAATAAATGGGATATATGATTGGTCATATAATCGTGGTTATATAGATTTTTTTTATGCAAGATTCTTAATTCAAGGTATAAGAAGATTGGCTGAATTAGTTCATTTTTTTGATAGACGACTAATTGATGGAATTACGAACGGAGTTGGTATTTCAAGCTTTTTCCTAGGGGAAGGTATTAAATATGTAGGGGGCGGTCGAATTTCTTCTTATCTTTTATTGTATGTATCTTATGTATTAATCTTTTCCTTCTTTTTTTTCTTTCAATATTTCTAACTTCGAATTTTCTTGATTCCGATCCACATCCAGATAATAAGTTTCATAAACGGGTCTATTTTTATATTGTGTCTCTTTAACCTGTAATTCATCTTTTGTTTTTTCCTTTCCATTCACTCGTATCTCTTCCGTTTCATCGATTTTGTCCGGATCCTCCTTTTCTTCCGAAAAAAGGGAAGGAGAAGGATCTTCTTCGGTGGATCCCTCTTGTTCCTTTTTAGTCCCCTTCGTTTCTAAAGTTGTTTCTATTTCTACATCTGTTTCTTCCGTTTCTAAGGTTTCTTTCATTTTCTTAGTAACAATGGGTGACGGTATTCTGCCTAAACAGTAGACACAGGTAATAAATAAGAGAATACTAAAGATTCGAACCATAAAATCTCTCAATTCTGCCACAAGGTACTTATTAGATCTAATAAGTACATTAGATCTAATAGAATTATTTTGCTGTATCCAGACTAATACCAATCCAACCCATTTCATGAATAAAGTATGACCAATTAACCAACCAACAAAGCTACTTGTTACAAATAACATCTTGTTGTTGCATCGAAACATATAAATGTTGACTAATCTGACTAACATTGAACTTGGTAAAATGAAATGGTTGAATAATTGAAAAATGAGATTATTCAGGAATACACATTGAATGCTAAGATTACGCATTGAATTTCTGTTAGTAGATCCATAATCAAAAAAGTGTTTGTGATTGTTCCAGAAGAAATGAAACAAAAGATACGGTAGAGCTAGGACAGTTATTGTATGAGGTCTACCCAATGCTAGATGCAGAGGCACATAATAGATCGATATGAACATCATGAGCTGTCCCGTAATAAAACCGGTTGTTGCTGATACTTTCTTCTCGGTTCCTTCTTCTCCTTCTTCCATAACGCGAGCTCGGAGAAGGAAGAGATAAGAGGGTCCTATGGAGAATGTGGTCAGAAATCCATAATAGAGTCCGACCACAACGACCGAATTTATTATCTTCATGCATAAGGATACTAGATTACCTAGTATAAAAGATTGAAAAATCATCACAAACCTCCCCTTGCCTTGTTCTTTTCTATTTCCATTTCTGGATTATTATATGATGATTTTTTAACTTTCCTTTCCA